TCCTTGTTAGATCGTCAATATTGTACCCAGGGTGTCTTTCGAGTATACCGAATCAGTATAGCTATCCTTCTTCTGACACAGCAACGAAATTTCACAATCCGTGGCGAGATCAAGTACTAGATTCTTTCTAATTTCCTTGTTGGTTGTATCGATGTACTCAATAGAAAATTCCTCAAAGTTTAAGAGTATAAGAGATGTTTATAGTATAAGATGAGGTTCTCCACATTACTAGCTTCGGACTAGAAACTGAAGATCAATTAAAATGTGAATCCGACGGATTTGTTTTTGATAATTCATGAGGGAGATTCTCATATTTTATTTCTCGAATTCAATTAGATGTCAAATCTAGAAATAGACTTTTTTGTGGTTGTCGAAGATGTTTTTTTGTTGGAACCCCCCCCCCCTTTTTTTTTCATTTTAAAGAGTTGAATTGGTTAATCCTCCAGTAACAAGTAACAAAGATAGCAGTAATAGATACTATTTGATGACAGAAAAAAGGCTCTTTCGTGGCTAAATTATTAGAGTTTTCTATTAAAAGGAATATGGAAAGACAAAAAAACTGCGGAACCCTAGTTTCGAGTGATCTCATATCCTTTTTATTCTCGTTGTAGATAGTAGAGGAATGGAACCCACTACTAAATCTAATGATTTAAAATAAAAAAAAAAAGTAAAGGGCATTCATTCTAAGGTAACTCTTAAAATAAAATAAAAAAATGAAAATAGAACAAATTAGATACAATAAAAAAGGGGGGGGGGGTGTATATTTTTCCGATTTTCTTCCATATAAATTCAAAGTTGAATGAAGTTAAACAACAAAGTTCTATATGGTTTTTTTGTTAATATTAATTATTATTTTCATTATTTTATTAATATCATTTTTGAATTTTATATTTCTAATTATTAAATATTTCGAATATAAATAGAATATTTATAGAATATAAATAATAAATAGAAATATTCCATAAATATAAATAAAAAAAATGAAAATATTTTTTGGAGTAGTTTACTCAACTCACGAATTGCTCAAAAAATCTGTTGATTTTGAATCATAGGATGGATAGGATAGATGTCACAAGTGATGAATTGATTTCTTACCTATGTCACTATATTTTTGTTCGTCTGTAATGATTGATTGATAAATCCAAAATTTTCAATTGTATCTCTCAAGTGGTATTTTTGCTTATTCTACTATTTATTCGATTTTTTTTTCTCAAAAAAAAAAATGGAAACTTAGGGAAGTGCTTTGTAAACATATGTATAAAAAGAACTTATTTCACTTAGCTTCTTTATGCCCACTATAACTAGTTATTTCGGTTTTCTACTAGCGGCTTTAACTATAACCTCAGTTCTTTTTATCGGTCTGAGTAAGATACGACTTATTTGATTTGAATTGAATTGGAAATTTTTTGATACTCTAGATATTCTATAGTATCAAAAAATTTCCAATTCTTGATCATTGAGATTCATGGTCGTCAATACAGATTAATATTTAAGGATATATATATTACCTCCCCCTTTCCCTTTCAAACAAAAAAGAATGATTGAAGTTTTTCTATTTGGAATTGTGTTAGGACTAATTCCTATTACTTTGGCTGGATTATTCGTAACTGCATATTTACAATACCGACGTGGTGATCAGTTGGACCTTTGATTAATTAACATCTCTTTTGTTTATTGACCTCCTATTTCTTTGTTTTAACCTTAATCCGCAGGAGGTCAAATTCAGACTTTAGACTGCTGTTCCATTATTTCATTGTCATTCTCGATCTAACAAGAATGGAATCACGCTCTGTAGGATTTGAACCTACGACATCGGGTTTTGGAGACCCGCGTTCTACCGAACTGAACTAAGAGCGCTTTTTATTTTCATAATAATAACATAATAATAATAAATTATTATGTGACCCCAATACATCTTGCTTGCATATACTATATCAATATATATTGATATATATATGTATATGTATCTCCAATTTGAATCGGTCTCTCAATTGATCCCTTGTTACTGCTCATACGATAAGTACTAGTTAGGGATAGGGATGACAGGATTTGAACCCGTGACATTTTGTACCCAAAACAAACGCGCTACCAAGCTGCGCTACATCCCTTTCAATTGGTTTCCAGTGTCATTGTAAAGAATCTTTGTCTTGTTTTCCACATTTTTCTTTTCTCCGTTGATAGATATATATCTATTATCCTGTCATTTTTTTTTTCTTATTCTATAATATAGTCTATATTATAGGATATGAAAAAAAAAAATATTCTAATTCTCTAAAATAAGAATAAAATAAGAATATTGAATTCAAAAAAAAATAGAATAATATATATATCTATTATAGAATATTAGATATTCTATATATCTATAGAATAAAATATTCTATATATCTAGATAATATCTATATATCTAGATAATAATAGTAATAGACTTAAGAATACAAAAATTCTTATAATAATCAAAATTATAATAATCAAAGACTTATTAAGAAATAATTGAAATAATAATAAATAGGAAATTCCCCTAAAATGGAAATCCATTTTTATGGAATGTTCGGGCAGAAATAGACCTTTTTATTTTTATTAGAAAAAAAAAAAGCTATCGAATGAATCGTTGTACATTTCAATTTGAATTAGGAATTCGTCCGAAAATCCAAGTGGTTATTAACGTAATAACCATCTGATCATATTCCTATTCCTATATGAAATTATGTATTACAAATTACAATAAAGAAAAAAGGAGGATTAAAAATGCGAGATCTTAAAACATATCTCTCCGTGGCACCAGTGGTAAGTACTCTATGGTTTGGGGCTTTAGCGGGTCTATTGATAGAAATCAATCGTTTTTTTCCGGATGCATTGATATTCCCCTTTTTTTCATTCTAGTTATTGGCGCGGGAAGGAGTGAAGAAGATTAGAGATCCAATCAAATATCTGCGATTAATCCCCCTCTTCTTTTTTTTTTTTCTTTTTTTTTTAGAATTCGATTGAATAGAAAAAGAATAAATAAAGGTGGATTCGGCCTCGGTGAAACTCGGAATCTGGTACGGGCTTCAATGGAATTGAATGAATAATTCAATTCCATTTCCATTCTTAATAGAGTGAGACCAGAAATGGAAATAGAATGGCTAGGGTGGGGGCAACAATATCATACAAGATACTTAAATGAAAACTGAAATACTGTACTGCGATTCAAAAAATCGTTTGAAATCATTGTATTACTTAAATTTTCCTGTACTATATTAATTGAAACGAAATCTTTCATAATTTGATTTAGAATCATCAACTTTTACTTTTTTTTTCATTCCTTTCTTCTTCTTCGCTTCGAATCCTAAAATAGAATAGAAGAGTTAAGTGAATCAAAAACCAAAAGAAAAGGAGGTTCATGGCCAAGGGTAAAGATATCCGAGTAAGGGTTATTTTGGAATGTACCTATTGTGCTCAAAAGAGTGTTAATAAGGAATCAACGGGTATTTCCAGATATATTACTCAAAAGAATCGACACAATACGCCTAGTCGATTAGAACTAAGAAAATTCTGTCCTTGTTGTTGCAAACATACGATTCATGCAGAGATAAAGAAATAGAAAAAACGGATCGCTTGTGTGTCACCCCTTCCAAGGAATATGAAAAATGATCCATTTCTCATATATATTTTCTAATTTATATTCTAATTTATTTATTATATATATATAAATTCGATTACATATAACATCTATTTCATTATATAACAAAAAAGTAAGAAAATCAATAAAATAAAAAAATCCTTTTTTTTGTAAGAAATAGGATTCTCGGGAAAGGAATAAACAAATCATGGATAAATCTAAGCGACTCTTTCTTAAACCCAAGCGATCTTTTCGTAGGCGTTTGCCCCCGATCCAATCGGGGGATCGAATTGATTATAAAAACATGAGTTTAATTAGTCGATTTATTAGTGAACAAGGAAAAATATTATCTAGACGGGTGAATAGATTAACCTTAAAACAACAACGATTAATTACGATTGCTATAAAACAAGCTCGTATTTTATCTTCGTTACCTTTTCTTAATAATGAAAAAAAGATTCTTAATAATGAAAAACAATTTAAAAAAGGCGAGTCGACCGCTAGAACTACTACTACCGGTCTTAAAACAAAAAAAAAAATAGAGTTATTCTTCAATTGAATTCACAAATTTGAATTGAAACTCAAATCAAATGTGGATTGATGTTTTGTTCGAAAACTACGACAATCAAATTTTGGTTGTTGTGTTATAAGAAAAAAGATAATCGGTGAAGAAGAATCAATCTTTTTTTTATTGAGCGTGGTTGTTCATTTTGATGACTTTATCATATGAATTCTATTTTAGCATACAAATCCCTACTCTACCACCTTCCCGGAGTTCATTCTCCGGGGAATTCTTATTTTATGATCTCGTTGGCAATCATAAAAAGGCAATTCCCCTTTAATATAGCTATTTGTGCAACTATTTTACGATTAAGAAGCAATTGCCTCTTGTACAGATTATACAATAAATTACGATAACTATTGTATATTTTTTTTGGATTCTTACCAATTACTGCATTTATTCGATTGATCCACAAACCGCGAAAACCTCTTTTTTTCCTATTTCTATCCCGATAAGCCGAAACCAAAGCTTTTATTTTCTGTTGAGTACTAGTTCGAGTAAGTCTTGAATGAGCCCCCCGAAAGCTTGATGTAAATAAACGAATTTTTGTCCTACGTTTCCGAGCTATATATCCTCGTTTAATTCTGGTCATTGAGTAAATGATACTTTGATGAATAACTATTAGATTTCTTTTCTTTCAGTTATTCTTCTTCCCTTCCTAGTCTATAAATAACAAAAATGGATTCTTCCAATGTATAAAGTAAGAATTTCAATGGCTTTTGCTACTATAACCTTCCCGACCACGATTTTTTTTCTTTTGATTTTGAAGTATTTAACCTCGAAATAAGAAAGTGTATTGAGAAAAAACATAGTAAATAAAATAGAAATAGAGAAAGAAATAGTGGGTTCCATCGTTTCTATGATTACTTTTTAAACGGCGAGATCCTCTCTATACACCGGAGCCCCTTCCTGGATTTAATCAATATTATTGTTAACTTGTACAGTTCACACTCTTTGGCTCTACCCATGAAATATCTAGTAATAGGTCTTTCACAACGAAATCTAGCTATACAGTAACGGTATTTAAGTATGAAGATTAGCTGGGTAGCTGACCCTCGTAGTCCGTTCTTGCAAAAAAATAAGAGCATAATTTTTCCGCTTTTTAATTGAAATATAGGATTTCCCCCGCTTAATGGGTAAGCATTTGCTACCAATGGGGAAATTTTTCTCATCTTAAATTGCAAATTGAGGTGATTGGGTTTGCACCAATCGAAACCATAAATTTGATACACAATAGAAGAATAAATAATATATATATATTATTTATTCTAAATTTTATTAAATTTTATACATTTTTTTAAGTTAAGATAGTGAATGGAGCTCTTCCATTCACTATCTTAACCGATCCACCGATACTGGAAAATCTTTTTTCCTTTCTTTTGTCTTAGTCTATGATCTGAACGAGTCGCACATACACCCTAGTACAGGTTCCTCGGCGCTGAGGACATCCCCGAAGAGCGGGGGATTTCGTGACATTTCGGATTGGCTGTCTTGTGTTTCTAATAAGTTGTTTCATAGTTGGCATGGTGAGTCGTATACATAATGAGTTGGTTTAGATCAATCTTAACCCGATGATTATGAATCAGTTATATTCTATTAATAGATTAATTAATAGATTAATTAATAGAAATATTATAATAAATCCGGTAAGAAGATAAGAAGATTAGATTAATAAGAAAAAAAATATCAAATCGTGTATTTGCGCGGAATCCTTGCTGCTAATTTTTTATTCAACCGCTACAAGATCAACAATTCCGTGGGCTTGGGCTTCTGCTGCTGACATAAAAACGTCTCTTTCCATGTCTTCGGATACAAGCCATAAAGGTTTGCCCGTTCTTTGTACATAAACCCTTGTGATAGTTTCGCGCAGTTTCAGTAGTTCTTCCGCTTCCAGGATAAATTCTCCCGTTTGTGCCTCATAAAAAGAACTAGCGGGTTGATGGATCATTACCCTGATGATATAACATAATAATGGTTTCCTCTCTCTCGCACGATAAGGCGAGAGAGATAAAAAAAAGATAGAATTGAACAACCGTACAGGCATCTTTTGCGTATTGCATACGGCTCTACTATGGAATTGATTTCTACCTTCCATCGAAGAAAAAGAAAATATACTGGGTCTATCAGACCCAGATCAGTATCAGTAAATGATCCAATAACCATCCTTCCTTTTTGGAGTATTTCTAAAATACTATGATGGTTCCGTTGCTTTATTATTTCGTCTGTTCTTCAGCAATCCCAAAGTGTCTTTTTTTTTTCAAATAGTTAATATATATTCTTTCATAACATAAATATTGTTAAAACCTTTCCGGTATAAAAACCAAAACAAAAAAGTTTGTGACACTGAAATAGGCTCCCGATAGATCATATAAAATGGTAAATACGTCTTTTTTCATACTACTCTTTCGATACATAATCGAATGGTTTTGGAAATTGGGGAAAAAAATTCATATCGAACTCGAAGTGCCATGCTATTATTACTTAATACTTATATGGCGAAGGCATAGTCTTCTTTTTTTTTTTTTCTCAAATAAAAGACTCATTGGCGCCAAGCGTGAGGGAATGCTAGACGTTTGGTAATTTCTCCTCCTGCCAAAAGAAAAGATCCCATTGAAGCGGCTAATCCCATGCATACTGTCTGTACATCGGGTTGTACAAATTGCATAGTATCATAAATTGCTATTCCGGGTATTACCCATCCGCCCGGAGAATTTATAAACAGATACAAATCTTTGTTATCGTCCTCCATACTGAGATATATCATAAGGCCAATAAGTTGATTCGATATTTCACTATCAACCTCTTGACCTAAAAAAAGGAGTCTTTCTCGATAAAGTCGGTTGATTAGGATAAGATTTTATCCTTTAAGAGCCGTACATGCATCTTTTGATGCATACGGTTCACAAAAGATCGCAAAAATAAATCAATGTGTAGATTTCAATCCTCTTTACTTTTTATTTTAAGAATGGACTTTTTAGAACTTCTAAGGAAGGGAAAGGTCTTTTTCTTACATTATTTCAAGAAAGACGACTTTTTACCCCTTATCTATATAAATATATATATTCCATATATATATAATAATAGAATATAAATATAATAATAGAATATAAGAAATATATATATATATATAATGTATTAAACTTATTGAACTAACTCCTCATTGATGTATTTTTTTCATCGAGATCGAATCCAAATCACAATGTAATTTTCTTGTTTCTGAATGGGCTTCTTCAATTCTTTTCTTTTAGGTTTCTGTTCTACTCTGAGTAAAGATCTGCCCGATTTTTATTCGCACATATAGGACAAATACTGCAATACTACATCTTTTTGCTACGATTTC